ACTATTTCCGCATCCCCCTGACCAAATCCACCCACATTAGGATTACTCGTTAATGGTTGATCGAGTTTAATGGATTCGCCCTCTGAAACAAGAAGTTCTAGGCCTCGAGGAATAATATCAATCACTTGGCGTCCATTCGATGCATCCACTGTGGTTATTTCGTATCCCCCCTTTTCTTTTCGTAAAATTTTGCTTATTATCCCTCCTGCCGTAGCATTATAAACTGTATTGTTACTTTTGCTACCATCAGGATAAATCTGACCCCTTCCCCTGTTTCCGCCTACGTATATAGGATATTTTAAGAAGTGAACATCTTTATTAGTAGCAGGGTCTGGGGCAAGAATAGGAAAGGTTATTTCACTATATTTTTGACCAGGAACAGGGCCTATAACAAGAATATTTTTATTATTGGGGCGATAATTCTGAAAAGACAGATTTCCTATCTTTTCTTTCATCTCGGGTGAAATACGATCGGGGGGGGCTAATTCAAACCCCTCCGGTAAAATAAGAACAGCTCCCACATTCAAAGCTCCTTTTTTACCATTAGCTAGAACTTGTTTTAGTTGCATATCATAAGGAATTTTAACAACTGCTTCAAATACAGTATCCGGAAGTACCGCTTGTGGAACCTCAATATCCACGGGCTTATTAGCTAAATGGCAATTGGCACATACAATACGCCCAGTTGCCTCTCGTGGATTTTCATAATTCTGCTGGGCAAAAATCGGATATGCACTTGAAATGGATGCCCAAGTTATTATATATATCATGAGTGAGACAGATATGTAGCGAGTAATCTCTTCCCTTATCCAAGAAAAGGTTTTTTTAGTTTGCATGGTCCAATCATTTATCCCGAAAATTTCTACAATAAAGTTAGGTAGGTTGATAATATACTTCCCTAGCCACTATTCTGCTATTTACGTTTACTGAAAAAATAAAATTTTTTTGTTAAAATATACTAAGGAATACCTCATGGGTAAAAAGAGTAAAGTAAATACGACTTTGATTTGGTTATGATGTATAAGGTAAGAAAGATTATAATTGGATCAGTGAATCATTTTTTAGTCATTTAGTGCATGATAAATCACTACAAGTGATGGAGATACACGATTTAAATAACGAAAGATCCAATATTTAAAAATTGTATCAAGAATGACTGGAAAGGTAGAAACTAGACCAGATAAAATTTGCTCATAATGAGCAAACCCAAAATCTTTGTAAATATAACCAATCATTAGTTCCCAACCGTGAGGCGAATGGAATCCGATACATAAATCAGTTAATAAAAGAATAGAAAAAGCTTTAATTGTATCACTTAAATTATATAGGAATTCTTGAACCCAAGAATTCAGAATAAAAAGCTTTTCCTTACCCCAAAAGGAATAACCACTTAGAATAACGAAAGATATTAGATTTGTCGAGAAGTGCAAGATTGTATGGATACGATACTCATTGTGGATCTTGATGAATTGGATCGTTTCTTTGTGGATTCCTAGACGGAATTGTTGTAAATCGGTTTCTGGGTATTCCTTTATCATTTCATCCAGCTGGAATAGTTCCTCTAATTGTATGAATTTTTCTAGAACACTTTTTTCTTGAATATCATTCAAAAAGGTTTCGCATTGTCTAGTATTCCACCAATTAGTAATCCAAGTTTTCAAACTTTTATTACAGCAGAGAGAGATCAACCAGGGCAAAAAGACTATAGATGTAAAATAAAAAAAAGGAATGAATGCTTTCTTTTTTGCCATTTTGAATCTGTGAATTATTAATGAACCTGCTTCATTTGTTGATTCTATTAGATCTAATATTTCTATCGAGCATGAGTTTCTATTATAATTAGAATAGAATGTATTCAGCCTATGAATCCATTTTCTCTTTTTCTTTTGATTCAATACTCAGTCTTTGCTTTGAATCTATAAAGAATACAGAAATAGACTCAGAATACACTTCCAATTTGAATCAATAAAAATTTTTTGTTTCTAGGATGTTATTCCGACTTTTTTCGATCAATACTAAAAGAACGTTTTCAAATTTCTAGACGAAGAAACTCCTTTTTTATCAAAAAAAAAAAAATGAGCCTAAAAGAATAGATGAATGTTCAATCGAAAAATCGAAAAAAAAAAACAAATAACTTCTTTATTTTTTTCTTCCTACTGCCAAAGCGTTTAGTCTTTTAAAATTAATTCATTTCAAAAAACTTCAATTGGTACACGCAAGAAGTAAGCCAATTCAGCAGCTTTTTGCTCAATTTCTCGTGTAGTAAAATTCTCATCAGTACGAATTAAAGGAATAGCCCCTTGACCTCGAATTTCCATATAAAGGACACGCCGAGCAGAAACACCCTCTTTAACTTCTATTCTGATGGACTGAATATCTTTCATAAGGAATCGTAAAAAGATGCGACGACTTTTTCCAGGAAATCCCCAACGAAAAATACGCACTATTCCTTCTTTTCGGTCGAAAAGATCATAACCACTACCCACATTCCACAAAATAGTGCACCACAAATAGCAACTAATAAAGAGACCTGCGATCCCATAGAAAGACATCACAATCCCTTGCGGAAAAAAAAGGATTTGCTGAGACGGAAATAACGATATAAAATTTCTACCAAGATAACTGGAAGTTCCAACCAATAAGAATCCTAATGAACCTAAAAATAGTATAAAGGCCCAGAAGAAATTACTTATTTTTCGAGACCCCGTTATAAATTCTATCCATATAGATTCTGATCGCCAACTCATATATATTAGATCCAGTTATACAATTTTTTGGAATTGAGAAAATATGACTTTCCTTTTTTTTTCAAAGTGACTCTCATCAACTATTTTGTTGTGAACCTTTACCTTAGGAGTAATTAATAGAGTTTTTTATATCTAAAATAATAACTTCTCCTTCCTTTATATGATCCCCTATAGCTATATACATACAAATAAATACATTGACTTGAATTTCATGCATCGGCCCGATGATGATACTTTTTTCAAAAGAGCGCAAATTTTTTTACCCATATAAAACGTTTACACATGCATAAGAGCTTTTTTTGTTTGTAGGAATCTATGTGTTATACAATATTCTACCAAATGGGTCTTATCGAATCGAAGTAAAAAAAAAAAGGAGTGATACGATTAGGTCTCATCCGATCTAAAAAATCTTATTTTTTTGAATATGAAGAAATAAAGAAGCCATTGCAAGTGCCGGAAAGACTAGGCCTACTAAAGGCACAAAAATAGAGGGTAAGTTGTTGAAAGTTGTCATAAAATGGGTACCTCAATTTAATATTTGTACCTGTTATTGTTATATTCTGAATTATAAAGATATATTAGAATATCTTGTATTTTTATTATTTCTATTTTTTATTATTTCTATTATATATATTATATAATTATACTTAAGTATCTTTTAAGTAAATATATATCTAATACAAATATCCAACCTAATATAAATATATAGAATAGAACCTAATAGAATAAAAAAAAGGTACAAGAAGCGCCAAACTAAATAAATGGACTTATTCATCTTTCAAAAAAAGATTCTAAAAAAAATGCATTTTTCAGGGTTTTCGTTTAATTCTGATAAGCTAACTGTTCTATTTGATTTAATTTTTGTTCAAAGGAAAAAAAGCATGGAGCTGAAATAACTCACTCAGAACACCTTTTAAAGTATTACGTGGTACAATTGCATCCAACAAGCCCTTACGCAATAAAGATTCAGCCGCCTGTGAACCTTCAGGCATGGCTTTTTTCAATGTTTGTTCAATTACTCTTTTACCCGCAAATGCAATATAGGCATAGGGTTCGGCAATAATAATATCCCCCAACATACCAAAACTAGCTGTCACCCCACCGGTAGTAGGAGATGTAAGAATTGATATATAGAATAACTTTTTACTTGATTGATAATCACATAAAACCGCAGAAATTTTAGCCATTTGCATTAAACTTAAACTGCCTTCTTGCATTCGTGCTCCTCCGGAAGAACACACTAAAATAAGAGGTAAACGTTTATTGGCAGCATACTCAACCAAACGAGTTATTTTTTCGCCTACTACGGATCCCATACTACCTCCCAGAAACTGAAAATCCATAACCCCAACGGCTACCGAAATACCGTTTAGTTGACCTGTACCTGTTTGAACAGCGTCAGTCAATCCTGTCAGTTTTTGAGCAGAGGCAATACGCTTTTTATAAGTATCCTCTCGCGAATGAAATTTAATGGGATCCGCGGAGAACATGTCTTCATCCATAGGGTTCCAAGTACCCCGATCAATCGAAAGCTCGATTCTCTCTGAACTAGTCATTTTCAAATAATGTCCACATTGTTCACAAACATTCATTTCGCTTTTCTTATATATTAATTCATAACAATTGTCACATTGAATCCACAAGTGAGTAGAGTTTTTAGTTAAATATAAATTCTTAGAACTCATTAAATTACTACGATTCATATTAGTTCTTATCTTGTAATTTTTGCTTTCACGAATCTTCCCACTTTCACTACAAATGAAATTATAAATGTAACTTTCGTTGGAATTTTTACTATCGCCTAAAAAGTTACTATCAATACAGATGTGAGAACGAAAATAAGAGTCAATGCAACTATTAATGTAATTTTTATAATTAGATTTAGTATCCTTAATGTAAGGATCGTAGTGCAGATCGTAGTCACTTTTAGATCTATTATTCAGATAACTAGAACTACACCAACTATAAAAAAAAATTTCTAGGTCACTCAAATCATAGTCAACCTCAAATTTTTTCTTTTTTATATCAAAATATATAGCATAACTATTCTTATTACTATCCCTAACAAAAAAGGTGTCGTTTGCTAGGAAATTCCGAATGTCCTTGGAGCTAACTAAAAGATTAACATTATTGTAATTGTAATAACTAGAACGCTCACCCCAACCATAAAAGTTTTTTTCCATATTATATATAAACTGTTCTTTACTTATAGTAGTCTTTTTATTAGGAGCAAAACCATTTATTGCTTTACCT